CCCATTCTACTATTAAGTACATTCTTCATCGAATTAGATCGACGATCTAGCACTGATGGAATTTCTATTCTGTTTACTGAATCACATGAAATTTTATCCAACTCCATATTTGGAATGAAATGTATGAACTACGTTTGAACGGAGGAATAAAGAGAATTTTCTACTTAAATTGGAAGTTGCAACAGATCAAAATGGAAAGGAATTGATAAAACAGTCCTAGAAACAGAATTCTGTCACTTAGACTTATTAAAGTTAAAGTCATAAGGTTTTGTATATAATAGCAAAACAAAAAGGATTTCAATTATACCATTAATATGATATTACATATTCGAATTTGAGAAAAATAAAAGGATTCGGTATTTGGGAGATAAATACAAAGACAGAAAAATCAGAAACAACATAGGATCCATTTTTTTAGCACTTAACCGTCTTTATGTTAGAGATTTCGTTATTCAAAAAAAAAACGATTCGCAGAGAAGAGAAATATTTCTACTTTATACTTTACTGATTTTTGAATAGAATATGATTTGAAGTGTATAAGAAGGGTTGCACTTATTAAACACGTATGCGGATAGCTATAATATCCGACTTCTCTTTTATTGCTGGTTCTATTCGGGACAGTCCGGGTCGTGTTCTATCAAAAGAGAATTTCTATTTAATGCAAAATTGAAGTGAAGTAGGATAATTTTATGATAATTACCTATAGACAATATATCTAAATAATAGATATCTGTGTAACAATTTATGTTCTGGGGTTTACATATACTGATATGTTTTGTTATAATTGAAATTGAGAAGGATTTTTTGATTGAAAAAATAAATACTGATTAGTTCTGTCTCAATTTGTATTTTCTTATGTCATTAGGAAAACACAATTTGCGATTCAAATCCCAGAATCGTCATTAATTCGAACTAAGCAGTCAATAGTTAATGGTTCAAGTTTGTCGGCTGAAAATCCACATTTGATTTCTCAATAGAAAAGCCAGAGAATGTTTTTAGCATTGTGGATTTTCCAATACTATACAATCAATCGAAGGGATGGAGAAAATCCAAAAAGGGTGTTTCTTTTAGGAAAAGGATTAAGGAAAACAGGAGTCAAAATCCAAGTACAATAAAACTTCAGCAATCTGGGAAAATTTTCATCTATTTTGTATTCTTTTGGCGGCATGGCCGAGTGGTAAGGCGGGGGACTGCAAATCCTTTTTCCCCAGTTCAAATCCGGGTGTCGCCTGATCAACAAAAAAACTCGAAATCTCTTCTTCTCTTCGGTTCCGCTTATAGAACTTGCAGAATTCTTCCCCGTTAGAAGCAGAGGAAACAGATAGAAGCAGAGGAAACAGACTGTTAATGCTTTGTTGATTCTAAGCATGTGGTCTGAGGGTTTTCTAAACAAAAAAGAGTGTGAATGCTCGTTCGCATCTAGGATTCAAGGAAATATTCGAATCTACTGGTAGAGGGTCTATCAAGACTTCACGATTCCCTTCTATTACTAAGGGAGTGTCTAATGACTGGATCTTGAATCAGATTGTAGAGCCTGAATAGGAAATCTGATTCAATTAAGAGTTTTGGAAGGAGGTGCAATATACGACGGACTCGCGAGAATCTCCGAGTGCTCAGGTATCCAACCAATATTAGATTGGATTGATAATTGACTTTTATAGAAAAAGGGGCAAACAGAAAGAATTTCTTTGCGGCAACCCCTAGACAAGCCCCCTCTTTCAGAGCGATAATGGGGAAGGGGGGTACCGGATCAAATGGGGAAATAGAGGTCTGTAATAGATAGAGATTTCTGGTTTTTCGTGATTTCTCCCTTGTCTGTTTTTACTTACTAAGGTCAACAAAACAAAAAAAGAATAGGCCTTATTATTTTATTCTTATTCCTACATGTTCCCATTCCCTTCGGATCTTACTACGTATTTTGCTTGTGTTTAATCTTTCCCGATTCGAAATCATAATCGATTTATTGGATTGGTTTCTCGATAGTGTTCGGTCAGAATCCCTTTTTGACTCTGCGCCATGGATTCCACTATTATTAGGGAGGAATAATGGAAAAATTCCTTCGTATTTATAGAGATAGGGGACATAATTCACATGGATATAGTCAGTCTCGCTTGGGCTGCTTTAATGGTAGTCTTTACATTTTCCCTTTCACTCGTAGTGTGGGGAAGAAGTGGGCTCTAGAAGTACTACTAATTGAGTTGAGGAATCAAACCGTATCAATTGTTTTATAGATCGTTCTGCAACGCGTTTTGAACTATTTAAAATCAAAATCTCTGAATTTCGAATCCCATTGGACTCCAATGGAGTTATCTATGATATGAATCATACTCTTTCTCTCAAAGAGATATTTCAGTGATTCCCGTGTTTGTATTTCGAAAAGAAAGGGATTCCGATGATTGGAAATTTCTTCTAACCTAAAATTCTTCCGAAATTTTCTATTTCAATCAATGGAATGAGCTCTTACTATCTTTATAGATAGATACTGAGAAAGACTAGACTT